TATTCATTACTGTATTTCATTTCAGGATAATTTTGAAACAGAGACATTCTCTTTTTAAAGCTTCGCAAAATGATCAATTAAACAATTGATACAATTCAATTACTCAATTGATTACTCGATTAGTAGTACCCCTAGAGTCCACTCCTTCCCCATACTACGAGTGAGAGGGAAAATGTAAAGACTACCATTAAAGCAGCCCAAGCGAGACTTACTATATCCATATGAATTATGTCTCCTATCTCTATGAAGGAATTATTTCATTATTGATCACTAATCATAGTGGAATTGATGGCGCAAAGTCAAAATAGAATCTTAAGGCTATTAATGAACCAATCCAATGAATCCACTCGTTATAAGATTTCTGGTCGAATTGGGAAGCATTAAGTACAAATACGATACACACACCTTTTCTTGGAAAATGAAATAGCAAAGGAATACTCCGATCCTAATGGAACATGTAGGAATACTAAGACCTATTGTTTTTTACCCCTTTTCTTTTCATAAGCAAAAGACATCAAAATATACCATCAAGATAGATAACTATCTATAAGATACCTCTATTTCCTATTTGATCTAAGCCTTACCGCTTTTCTTTCTGTGAAAAAATGGAGAAACACCATCAAAAAAATGGGGAAACACCATCACCCGTATTACATACATTCTTTCTTTTTTTCGTAATCCCCTTACCTTACACGGGCAAAGAAATTTTCTTGTTTTTTCAACCTTGACTTTTACTCTACTCTATAACTCTATAAGAAACTCTATAAGAAATAAGAATAAGAGCTGGCCAACTATCCTGATTGAATGTTTGAGTACTCAGAGACTCTCGTGAGTCCGGATACAAAGTATCTTCAGTCCTTTCCACAACTTCTAAATGGATTTCCCATCAGCCTATCCAATCTAATTCCAGACAGAGTCAGTAGACACAACTTTAGTAGTGGTATGGTAGTGTAAGATAATTAGGAATTCTTGATAGTCTTTTCTACAATCTCTTCTTCAATCCTAGGAGCAAAAATGGAGTGTCCTTTAGGAACCTTTGGATACCAAACCAAGATTTCCGACCTCTTACTTTCGTAGTTATGAATCCCAGAATTGACTCTCATTATTTATTTTCTTGTTTTGATAAAACAAATGTCGGAACCAATCATAATCATATTAATAAGTAAGGCTTACTTCATCCCTATTTGTACCGGTTTGGGCCACACCCAAAACCTGGATTTTGAGAAAAAAATTTTACCTTTTTTTAGAACTACAGATTCTTATCGATAGGATTATTCTTTTTCCTCTGCTTCTCCGGGGACAGAATTTGTCTCGTCGAGTTAAATCAGCAGAATACAAAATCCCCAGTTTTTTGTTGATCAGGCGACACCCAGATTTGAACTGGGGATAAAGGATTTGCAGTCCCCCGCCTTACCACTTGGCCATGTCGCCAAACCAAATCCGATCCAAAATGGATAAAATCAAATGGTATCCATCCATATTCTATTACTAATTCTTTTTTTTATTGGATCCAGTTTAGATTATTCTTTTTGATTGGTTATATCTCAAAACGCACACTCCTTAAAAACCGCCCTTCTCCTTCTATTGATAAGATCAAAAATATTCAGTCTGTGACTGAAAAATTCAGGGCAAATTGGAACCATTAATTGGAACCATTAACCATTTTATTTGTTTTGAATTAGTGTTTGAATTAGTGAAAGGTTCTTCAATTTGTATCTCAAATTGTTGGGTTTCCTTAATGGCATAACAAAATCAAATTGATTTATGACTAATCAGTAAATAAGTATCAATTATTTTCAATAATCAATTTTTTTCAATTTCAAATTTCAATTATAACAATATATATGTGTATATGTAAACCCCTAAAATAAAAAAACAGAAATTATTACACAGATACCGGGGCGAGTCTTTCTTATGTACATATCCCTATAGGGAATCGTCATGCTTTATTTTTTCTTTATTTTTTCATTTTCTATATGCAATAGAAAAAATAGAAATTATGATATAGTGCGACTTGACCTCTGTTGCCAATGTGATATGCGAATAGGTAGATAGCTATATCGGCATGCACTTAATAAAATAAATAAAATACTACTCTTATTACGCAATTCAATCATATTCTATATATTTTATTAGCAAAAAAAGAAAAGAATCCGAAAAGTTTTTTGAACATGAAATGAAATTCAGTATGCTAAAAAGGGAAACTCCATATTGCTTCTGTCTTTCTTTATCTCATTCAATTCATAGAGATTCGATTTTATTCTGAATCCATATCCATTTATTTTTTTGGTACCCAATCAATCTGATCGTAATATCATAATAATAGGTAGAAATTGGATGAATTTTGATATTTTATCTAAGACTCCATAAGGTAAGTCACGAAATTTTTCCGGGAATGCTTTATCAATTCATTTCCATTTGTAATTTGTACCTGTCACAAATTCGAACTTGCATCGAAAAATCTCTTCATTCTTCTGTCTCATTTCCGTTCATACGTATGAAATACATATATGGGGTTGGCTAAAATTTCATGTGATTCAGTAAACAGAATATACATTCCATCATTGCTAGACCGATCCATATGGTTCGATAAATAGTGAGCTAATAATGGGATTTTTTCGATAACGATAAACAGGAAACTTCAAATTAAGATGCTCCGGAATGTTGGAAATGAGGGAATGTCCACAATACCTGGATTTAGTCAGATCCAATTTGAGGGATTTTGTAGGTTCATTAATGAGGGCTTGACGGAAGAATTTCATAAGTTTCCAAAAATTGAAGATACAGATCAAGAAATTGAATTGAAATTATTTGTAGAAAGATATCAATTGGTAGAACCCTTGATAAACGAAAGAGATGCTGTGTATGAATCACTCACATATTCTTCTGAATTATATGTACCCGCGGGATTAATTTGGAAAACCGGTAGAGATATGCAAGAACAAACCGTTTTTATTGGGAACATTCCTCTAATGAATTCCCTGGGAACCTCTATAGTAAATGGAATATACAGAATTGTGATCAATCAAATATTGCAAAGTCCTGGTATTTACTACCGTTCAGAATTGGACCATAAGGGAATTTCTGTCTATACCAGCACCATAATATCAGATTGGGGAGGAAGATCGGAATTAGAGATTGATAGAAAAACAAGGATATGGGCCCGTGTGAGTAGGAAACAAAAAATATCTATTCTAGTTCTATCATCGGCTATGGGTTCGAATCTAAGAGAAATTCTAGATAATGTTTGTTACCCTGAAATTTTCTTGTCTTTCCCGAATGATAAGGAGAAAACAAAGATTGGGTCAAAAGAAAATGCTATTTTGGAATTTTATCAACAATTTGCTTGTGTAGGCGGGGATCCGGTATTTTCTGAGTCCTTATGTAAGGAATTACAAAAGAAATTTTTTCAACAAAGATGTGAATTAGGAAGGATTGGTCGACGAAATATGAACCGGAGACTGAATCTTGATATACCCCAGAACAATACATTTTTGTTACCACAAGATGTATTGGCTGCTGCGGATCATTTGATCGGAATGAAGTTTGGAATGGGTACACTTGATGATATGAATCACTTGAAAAATAAACGTATTCGTTCTATAGCGGATCTGCTACAGGATCAATTCGGATTGGCTCTTGTTCGTTTAGAAAACGCGGTTCGAGGAACTATATCTGGAACAATTCGGCATAAATTGATACCGACTCCTCAAAATTTGGTAACTTCAACTTCATTAACAACCACTTATGAATCGTTTTTTGGCCTACATCCTTTATCTCAAGTTTTGGATCGAACTAATCCATTGACACAAATCATTCATGGGCGAAAATTGAGTTATTTGGGTCCTGGAGGATTGACGGGGCGAACTGCTAGTTTTCGGATACGAGATATTCATCCTAGCCACTATGGACGTATTTGTCCAATTGACACGTCCGAAGGAATCAATGTTGGACTTATTGGATCCTTAGCCATTCATGTGAAGATTGGCCATTGGGGATCCATAGAGAGTCCATTTTATGAAATATCTGAAAGATCAAAAGAGGCACAGATAGTTTATTTATCACCAAATAGAGATGAATATTATATGGTAGCAGCAGGAAATTCTTTGGCCTTGAATCGGTGTATTCAGGAAGAACAGGTTGTTCCAGCTCGATACCGTCAAGAGTTTCTGACTATTGCATGGGAACAGATTCATCTTAGAAATATTTTTCCCTTCCAATATTTTTCTATTGGGGCTTCCCTCATTCCTTTTATCGAGCATAATGATGCGAATCGGGCTTTAATGAGTTCTAATATGCAGCGCCAAGCAGTTCCGCTTTCTCAGTCCGAGAGGTGCATTGTTGGAACTGGACTGGAACGCCAAACGGCTCTAGATTCGGGGGTTTCCGCTATAGCCGAACACGAGGGAAAGATCATTTATACTGATCCTCACAAAATTATTTTATCAAGTAATGGGGACACTACTACTACTATAAGTATTCCATTAGTTATCTATCAACGTTCCAACAAAAATACTTGTATGCATCAAAAACCTCAGGTTCCGCGGGGTAAATGCATTAAAAAGGGACAAATTTTAGCGGACGGTGCGGCTACAGTTGGTGGGGAACTCTCTTTAGGAAAAAACGTATTAGTAGCTTATATGCCGTGGGAAGGTTACAATTCTGAAGACGCAGTACTAATTAGCGAACGTCTAGTATATGAAGATATTTATCCTTCTTTTCACATCCGGAAATATGAAATTCAGACTCATGTGACAAGCCAAGGACCTGAAAGAATCACTAAGGAAATACCGCATCTAGAGGCTCATTTATTCCGCAATTTAGACAGAAATGGAGTTGTGATGCTGGGATCTTGGGTAGAAACAGGTGATATTTTAGTAGGTAAATTAACGCCTCAGACGGCAAACGAATCGTCGTATGCTCCAGAGGATAGATTATTACGAGCCATACTTGGAATTCAGGTATACACTGCAAAAGAAACTTCTCTAAAACTGCCTATA